TCACAGTAGCAGGATCACTATAACTGACTCCATTGAGTTCGCCACCATAGAACTCAACAGTTACACCTACTTGTTCAACACTATACTTTGATTCTGCCCTTCGAAAAGGAACATCTGCCCTCACAATTCCGTCTCCATCTACCAAAACTACCGGGAATGTTTCAAAAAAAGTAGGCATACGACGTACAAAAAGCTCGCGCCCTTCTTTATCTCTAAAGACGGGGTGGCCTAACCATCCAACAGCTATTCCATCCCCACTGTCCATTGAACCCGCTCTGAATAATCCCCCTTTTGCCGGATTATTACCAATGTAATCATAAAAAGCTAATTTTTCGGGAATTTTAGACCAAGCTTCCGATAAACTCAGATTTTCGGCTAGTCCGGCACCAACTCTTCGATATATTTCTTGCTGGAAGTATCCCTGATCCCACTGATAACGAGTGGGACCAAATAACTCGATTGGGGTAGTTGCTGAACCATACCACATAGTTCCAGCAACAACAAAAGCTGCAAAAAAAACAGCAGCGATACTACTAGAAAGTACGGTTTCAATATTGCCCATACGTAATCCTTTGTATAGACGTTGAGGCGGACGGACACTAAGATGGAATAGGCCTGCTAATATGCCCAGTGTACCCGCTGCAATATGATGAGAAGCGATTCCTCCCGGAATAAAAGGATCAAAACCTTCCGCGCCCCACGCTGGGCTTACAGATTGTACTTTTCCAGTTAGTCCATAAGGATCGGACACCCATATTCCAGGACCATATAAACCTGTTACATGAAATGCGCCAAAGCCAAAGCAAGCCACCCCTGAGAGAAATAAATGAATTCCAAAGATCTTGGGCAAATCCAAAGAGGGTTTTCCCGTACGTTCATCACAGAATATTTCTAGGTCCCAATACACCCAATGCCATATGGCCGCCAAAAAGCACAAGCCAGAAAACACAATATGTGCACCTGCTACGCCTTCATAACTCCAAATACCCGAATTCGTTACAGTTCCTCCTGAAATACTCCAACCACCCCACGAATTGGTTATTCCTAAACGAGTCATGAAGGGTAGAACGAACATACCTTGTCTCCACATTGGATCAAGAACGGGGTCAGAGGGATCAAAAACCGCTAATTCGTATAGAGCCATAGAACCGGCCCAACCAGAAACTAGAGCCGTATGCATTATATGGACAGAAAGCAATCGACCGGGATCATTCAATACGACAGTATGAACACGATACCAAGGCAAACCCATGGAAATACCCCTTTATCAAAGAAAAATAGACACTATCTAACTTTATCGCATTGGAATATACTATGTACTTTTGAGCGGATTCTGTATGAGAAAAGGTTACTATTTATTCTATTCCGTTAAAAATAACGGAAGAATTCTGTTCGTAAGAACAAAGAGAAGCAGATCTATTCTATACCCGATAAGTACCAATACGCAATGGGAGCATCGGTCCCATTTTGTGGGAACGAATGGATGGATACTTGTTTATTATTAGAACGATCGATCCCTTCATTAAAATTTTTATTTATTCATTCTCTCTTTCTCTAAAAACCTTCCCATTTATGTATAAACTAGTAGAATAAACAGAAAAAAATGATGAAGACAATAAACTCATTCTTACGTTTCCATATTAAAGTGAAGTATAGTACTTAATTTTTTTCTTTAATTTAATGCCCATTGGTGTTCCAAAAGTACCTTTTCGGAGTCCTGGAGAGGAAGATGCAGTTTGGGTTGACGTATAGTGCGACTTGTCAGACATATTGGGTCATATGGGATTTACCCGTTTTCTCCCCCGATCGAGATATCCTCTGTTTCGCCCAAGAAATATTGTATTGATTGGTTCTTCAATCATTCGGAGCGTGAAGTGAAATTGGATCAATTTCTATTGAGGATCAATATTATCAATTAGAAGAATTTATGGTTGACTTGGACTAATAAAATCAAATATCCAGGCTCCGTTCAGAAAATACCAAACAAATTGGTAATAGTAATATATGTACAATTACCGCTTGTAGCATAGACGATTCGTAATATTTAATTAAATTATAGGAGTGATCTCAAACTGACATGCCAACCAATATGATGAATACATCGAATAGTTTGGGAGAGGCATAAAACGAATTAAAAAAAGTCGTAGCAAAAAGAAATGGTACTGAGATTATTTGTCCTATATGTGCAAATAGAATTCGGATAGATCTTTCCCCGGAGTAGAACATGAACCTAAAAGAATTGAAAGGACCCATTCAGGAACAAGAAAATGACATCGTGATTTGAATCTCGACGAAACAATACATCAATGAAAGGTTAATACAAAAAATGAAGTTCAGTAAATTCTTTTTTTTTAGGGAAGGGAGCCAAAACTTATGTTTTTTTTTTGAAAAATAGAAGAAAAAACCCCTTTATTTTCATTAGAAAAAAGGAAATCTGTTACAAAAAAAAGAGATAGGATTGGAATCGACACATTGATTCTTTTTTCACAATTTTTTTGAACCGTATGCATCCAAAGATGCGCGTACGGTTCAAAAGGGATACAATTTTGTCCTAATCAACCGACTTTATCGAGAAAGATTACTTTTTTTAGGCCAAGAAGTTGATAGTGAGATCTCAAATCAACTTGTTGGTCTCATGGTATATCTCAGTATAGAAGATGATACTAGGGATCTTTATTTGTTTATAAACTCCCCCGGCGGATGGGTAATACCAGGAATAGCCATTTATGATACTATGCAATTTGTTTCGCCCGATGTGCATACAATTTGCATGGGATTAGCCGCTTCAATGGGATCTTTCATTCTGGTCGGAGGAGAAATTACCAAACGTCTAGCATTCCCTCACGCTTGGCGCCAATGAGTTTTTATTTGAAAAAAAAAGAAGAAGACTATGCCTTCGCCATATCGAATGTGAATAATATGAAAAATAGGTAATAATAGCATGGCACTTCGAGTTCGATATGAACAAACTAGTATTGTTTTTCCTAACATGAGATTTTGTATCGAGATAGTAGTATGAAACAAAGGTTATTCCGATTTGATCTTATGTGTCAGGAGTACATTTCAGCGTCACAAACCATTTTTCTTCCACACCGGAAGTCTCTTTATGATATTTACGTTACGAAAGAAAGAGTACTAAAATGAAAAAAAAAAGAAACTTTGGGATTGCTAAATCACAGACGAGATAAATATAGAAAGCAACAGAACCATCATAGTATTTTTTGACTCCTACAATACGAAAGGAAGGGTGGTAAATGGATCATTCAACGATCTGGATCGGATGGATTCCATTTTTTTCTTCGATAGAATAGAAATTGAAGAGAAGGGAGGAAGAAATGCCATTGCAGAGCCGTATGCAATGTACAAAAGATGCCTGTACGGCTGTTCCATTCTATTTGTTTTTTTTTTTCTTCTTGTTTTTTTATCCCTTACTTTAGCCCAATCCTGCAAGATAGAAGAACCGTTCATGCATGATGTTATATCAATATTATCAGGGTCATGATTCACCAACCTGCTAGTTCTTTTTATGAGGCGCAAGCAGGGGAATTTATCCTGGAAGCGGAAGAACTACTGAAACTTCGCGAAACCCTCACAAAGGTTTATGTACAAAGAACGGGCAACCCTTTATGGGTTATATCCGAAGACATGGAAAGGGATGTTTTTATGTCAGCAACAGAAGCCCAAGCTCATGGTATTGTTGATCTTGTAGCGGTCGAAAATGAAAATACTGGAGATTTCGTGTAAATACATGATTCCGTTTCAAATCAGAATTCGAATTTTTCGTGATTTGATATTGAATGGAAATAATTCATAATCATCAATCATCAGGTTAAGATCGATCTAAACCAACCTATTTTATTATATATATGTATGATATGCCGACAATTAAACAACTTATTAGAAACACAAGACAGCCAATAAGAAAAATCACGAAATCCCCCGCACTTCGAGGATGTCCTCAGCGTCGGGGAACATGTACTAGGGTGTATGTGCGACTCGTTTAGATCATGAGTTCGAACAAACGAAACCATTTTTCCAGTACCAATCACCAATAGGATAGATAGAGTGGAAAAAGCCATTTTTACTATCTAAAAATGAGGATCTATCATATACCTATATTTTTTGTGTATGAAATTTATGGTTTCCATTGGTGCAAATCCAATCACCTCAATTTGAGATGAAAAGCAATTCCCCATTGGTAGCAAATAGTTATCCATTAAGCGGAGGAAATAGTACTACAAGAAGCAAAAAGGTTATGTTCCCTTTCTTGAAAGAACGGACTAACAAGGTCAGCTACCTAGCCAACTTTCATAATTAAATGCCGTCACTGTATGGATAGCTTTTTTTGTGAAAAGATCTATTACTGTATAATTGATTGGTAGAGCCAAAGAGAGTGAACTATACAAGTTTACAATAACATTTGATTAAATGAAAGAAGAGGCTCCGGTGTATAGAGAGGACCTCGCCGTTTATGAAATAACCATAGAAACGACGGAACCCACTATTTTTTGCTTTTATTTTTTTAATATCGTTAGAATTTATTATTTCTAGGTATTTTACCTGAAAGGATTCAAAATCGTGGTTGGGAAGGTCATAGTAGCAAAAGCCATTGGAATTTCTATTTTATATATCGGAATAATCCGTTTTGTTATTAATCAACCGGGGAATAAAAGGATGACTGAAAGAAGAGAAATCAATTAGTTATTCATTCATTAAAGTGTAATTTGATTCAATGACCAGAGTTAGACGAGGATATATAGCTCGGAGACGTCGAACAAAAATTCGTTTATTTGCATCAACCTTTATAGGGGCGCATTCAAGACTTACTCGAACCATTACTCAACAGAAAATGAGAGCTTTGGTTTCCTCTCATCGAGATAGGGGCAGGCAAAAGAGGGACTTTCGTCGTTTGTGGATCGCTCGGATAAATGCAGCGGCTCGTGAGAAAGGGGTATTCTATAGTTATAGTAAATTAATACACAATCTGTACAAGAAGCAATTACTTCTTAATCGTAAAATACTTGCGCAAATAGCTATATCAAATAAGAATTGTCTTTACACGATTTCCAATAAAATTATGAAATAAAAGACATTCTAAAGTCATATATAGGAATGATTGAAACAGAATTGCATTCCCCGGAGAATGTACTCCGGGAAGATAGAATAAAAAAAATTAAGATAAGATAAGTAGTAGAAATGAACGAACATCTTTCAAAAAAAAAAGATTTATTCTTTCCCTATTTGTTGTTTCTTATAACACAACAATAAAATCTGGATTTGAGGCTTTTCGAACAAAACATCAATCTGAGCTTGAATTCCGATTGAAGTTTTGAATCAATGGAAGAGTATATCTATTTATTTCTGGTTCTAGGACCGGTAGTTCTAGGGATTGACTCGGCTCTCTCAAACTGTTTTTCATTATTAAGAAAAGGTAACAAAGATAAAATACGAGCTTGTTTTATAGCAATAGTAATTAATCGTTGTTGTTTCAAGGTCAATCTATTCACCCGTCTAGATAATATTTTTCCTTGTTCACTAATAAATCGACTAATTAAACTCATGTTTCTATAATCAATTCGATCCCCCGATTCAATTGGGGGAAAACGCCTACGAAAAGATCGCTTGGATTTACGAAAAGGTTGCTTGGATTTATCCATGGTTTATTCCTTATCTCTAAAATTCTATTTCTTTATTCATTTCAGATCCGACCGAAATAGGTTTTTTTGTATATTCTATATTTTTATTTGTATATTATTTGTATATTATTATATTATATATATATATATATATGTTTATGTTAAGATATGTTAAGTTCTTCCTTTTCCTGCCCCTTTGAAAGATCAAACACACGTTCGATTTATTTCTTTATTTCCCCATGAATCGTATGCTTGTGACAATATCGACAAAATTTTCTCAAGTCTAATCGACTGGGTGTATTGTGCCGATTCTTTTGAGTAATATATCTAGAAATGCCTGGCGATTCTTTATTGACACCATTTTGGACACAACTGGTACATTCCAAAATAACTCTAACTCGGATATCTTTACCCTTAGCCATGAACCCCCTTTGCATTTTTGTTTGATCAACTTAACTCTTCTGTTTTCGACCCGAACCTAAGAAGACGAAAAGAACAAAAAAGAAAAAAAATCAATATCAATAGAAGTTACTAATTAGAAATTCCATTTCTAAATATTTTGTTGTAATTCTAATTAATATTAATAGAATATTATTATATATATAGTAATAATGTAAGTAATACAATTTTTTTCTAACTATCAATTATTCCTATCCTAATCCCAGTATTTCATTTAAGTATCTTTTTTTTATGCTATGATTTCGTGGAGCTTTTTTTTACCTTAGACTGGACCCCCTTTCTATTTCTGTTCTCCAAAATGGGATCTTAGATCCACCGGATTTTTGCTGAGGTTCAATATACTTTTTCTTTCTCTTTCCTTCCTATCCTAAAGAACTGAAAAAGGGGGGGACTAAGTTTTAGTCACGTCACGTAGAATTGTATCTCAAATTTTCTTCATTTTTTTCGCATATTATATTAATATTATATTAATAATATTAATATAATATTAATAACTAGAAAAAAGGGAATGACAAAGCATCTGGGAATAAACGATTAATTTCTATCAATAGACCCGCTAAAGACCCAAACCATAGAGTAGTTAGCACAGGCGCTGTGGAAAGATATGTTTTTATATCTCGCATTGAAAATCCTCCTTCTTTATTGTAATACATATATGGTCAGATGCTGTAATCATTTGTATTTTTTTGTACGGAATTCCTAACAAAAATGGATATGTACAATGAACAGTAGATAAGATTTTCCTACCCCTGTCCCTAAAAAAGAAAAAGAGACCCTCTTCTTCCTAAGCAAAATAGTCATCTTTTTTATACGTTAGGTTTCAGATGTATATAATTCTTTTATTATATGAAACCAAAAAGAAGAAATGACAAGAAAATTGTATATGAATCGAGGAAAAAATAACGATGTGGAAAACAAGACATGGATTTTGTACAATGACACTGTACAAAAATTTTGGAAAAGGGATGTAGCGCAGCTTGGTAGCGCGTTTGTTTTGGGTACAAAATGTCACGGGTTCAAATCCTGTCATCCCTACCTATTACTTCTCCTATGGGCGGTAACAAGGGATTAATTGACTGGGATCTGAGTGAGATCAATTAAATAAAATTGGACATAATCTTTCATTTTTGCATACCAATGTATACAAGACGCATTGGGGGTACAAAAATGAGAAAATCCTTTTCTTTACAATCGTATCTCCTGTCATAAAAAAGCGCTCTTAGTTCAGTTCGGTAGAACGCGGGTCTCCAAAACCCGATGTCGTAGGTTCAAATCCTACAGAGCGTGATTCCCTTTATGTTATTATGTTATTTCGAATCACAATAAAAAAAACTTAACAAAACACAGTTGAATTGCAACTTGAATTTGACCTCCTGCAAGGAGGAGGTCAATCAAAAAAAATGTT